AATTGAAAATACTGTAAGAAATGAAATGTCACAATATTTTTTTTATACATGCCGAAGTGATGGAAAAGAACGAATGTCTTTTACATACCCCCCCAACCTTTCAACTTTTTTTGAAATGATCCAAAAAAAGATACCTTCATTTACAAGAGAAAAAGTACCCTCTGATCAAGTTTCTACTTGTTGGAGTTTGATCAATGAAGAAAAAAAAGAAAACTTTAAAAACGAATTTTTAAATCGAATTAAAGCTTTAGATAAGGAATGGTCTGTTGAAAATATACTGGAAAAAACGACTCGATTTTGTCATAACGAAACTAAAAAAGAATATTTACCGAAAATTTATGATCCATTTTTGCACGGGATCTCTCGCGGAAGAATCAAAAAATTACCTCGATTCCAAATCATAACCGAAACCTATAGAAAAAATAATATAGGAGGATCCTGGATAAACAAGATTCATGGTATACTTCTGAAGATTAATTCTCACAAATTTGAGCAAACAATAGAAAAATTTAATAGAAAATCTTTGTCAATAGAGAAAAAACTTTCTTTTTTTTCAGAACCCCAAGAAGAAAAAATTCATTCAAAAGAAGAAAGACAAATTTTCAAATTTTTATTTGATGTCGTTATAACGGATAACAATGAGCAAACTCTTATACAAAATTTTATTGATTTCATGGAAATCCATAAAAAAGTTCCTCGATGGTCATACAAATTAACAAGTGAGTCGGAAGAATTGGAAGGCGAAAATGAAGAAAATGTACCAACGGAGCCTGGACTTCGTTCAAGAAAAGCAAAACGTGTAGTGGTTTTTACTGATAAAGAGACGCATAACGAGATTTATACTAATCTCAAAGATAATCAAAATTCTGATCAAAAAGATGAAATGGCTTTGATCCGTTATTCACAACAATCTGATTTTCGTCGAGAGATAATTAAAGGATCCATGCGTTCCCAAAGACGTAAAACTGTTATTTGGGAATTTTTTCAAGCAAAAATACATTCCCCCCTTTTTTTTGATAGAATAGATAAACTTTTTGTTTTTTCGTTTGATATATGGGGGATAAAAAAAAAAATTCTTAGAAATTTAATGCGGAAAAACAAAAAACAAAAAATTGATAAAAAAGAAGAAGAACAATCAAAAATAGAAGAACAAAGACGGATAGAAATTGCAGAAACTTGGGATAGCTTTCTATTTGCTCAAATAATAAGAGGTTCTCTCTTAGTAACTCAATCTATTCTTAGAAAATATATTATATTACCTTTATTGATAATAATTAAAAATAGCATCCGTCTGTTATTATTTCAAATTCCCGAGTGGTCTGAGGATTTAAAGGATTGGAAACGTGAAATGCATGTTAAATGTACTTATAATGGGGTTCAACTATCCGAAACCGAATTTCCAAGAAACTGGTTAACGGATGGTATTCAGATAAAAATCTTATTTCCTTTTTATCTTAAACCGTGGCATAAATCTAAATTTCAATCATCTCAGAAGGCTCCACTAAAAAAAACAAAAGACAAGGGAGAAAAAAATGATTTTTGTTTTTTAACAGTTTGGGGACTGGAAACTGAACTACCGTTTGGTTCTGCTAAAAAAAAGCCTTCTTTTTTTGAACCTGTTTTTAAAGAATTAAAAAAAAGAGTCAAAAAATTCAAAACTAAGTCTTTTCTGGTTTTAAGGATTTTCAAAGAAAGAGCAACTATTTTCCTAAAAGTCGCAAAAGAAATTAAAAACTGGATTATCAAAAATTTGTTTTTTCTAAAAGGAAAAATAAAAAACCTTTCAAAACGAAATCTAACTCCATTTTTTGGCCTGAGAGAAATATATGAATTAAATGACACTAAAAAAGATTCAATAATGAGTAATCAGATGATTCATGAACTATCTATGCAAAAAAAATCCATGGAGTGGACAAATTCTTCACTCAGCGAAAACAAAATAAAAAATTTGATTGATAGAATAAAGACAATAAGAAATCAAACCGAAGAAATTTCAAAAGAAAAAGAAAATCTAACTAATAGTTGTAACAAACCGCGTTATAATTCTAAAATAATGGAGTTATCAAAAAAAAGTTGGCAGACATTCAAAAGAAAAAATACCCGATTAATTCGTAAATCGATTTTTTTTATAAAATTTTGCATTGAACAACTCTCTATAACTCTTTTTCTAGGTATCATTAATATTCCAAGAATTACTACACAACTTTTTTTTGAATCAACAACAACAATTCTTGATAAATATATTTATAAGAATGAGGAAAACGGAGAAAAAATTAATAAAAAAAAAAATACCATTTATTTTATTTCGGCTATAAAAAATTTAATATCCAATAAAAATAAAAAAAAAATTAGTTATGACCTATACTCTTTATCACAAGCATATGTATTTTACAAATTATCACAAATTCAAGTTAGTAACGTTTCTAAATTAAAGGCTGTTCTTAAATATAACATACGCATAACATCCTTTTTTGTTAAGAATCAAATAAAGGATTTTTTTCAAGAACAAGGACTCTTTCATTATGAATTGAAAGATAAAACCTTTTTAAATTCCGAAGTAAATCAATGGAAAAACTGGTTACGAAGTCATTCTCAATACAATTTACCTCAGATTGCATGGGCTAGATTAGTAACCCAAAAATGGAAAAATAAAATCAAGCAAAACTCTCTAGTTCTAAATCCAAGTTTAACTAAAACGGATTCATATGAAAAAAACAAATTTGATAATTACAATTACAAAAAACAAAATTTTCTTGAGGCCAACTCGTTATTAAATCCAAAACATAATTTCAAAAAAGATTCTATATATAATATTTTTTGCTACAAATCTATTCATTCTACAGAAAAAATTTTTGACATGTCTATAGGCATTGCTCTAGATAATTGTTTAGTCTCTTGTTTTCTAGAAAAATATAATATTCGGGGTATAGGGCAAATTCGGCATAGAAAATATTTGGATTGGAGAATTCTCAACTTTTGGTTTAGAAAAAAAGTAAATATTGAACCCTGGGTTGATACCAACAGTAAAAAAAAATATATTAAGACTAAAGTTCAGAATTATCAAAGAATTGATAAAATAACTAAGACGGGTCTTGCTAATAAAAAAAGTTTATTTTTTGATTGGATGGGAATGAATGAAGAAATACTAAATCATCGTATAACAAATTTCAAAAATTTTTTCTTTCCAGAATTTTGCTTATTTTCTAGTACATATAAAATGAAACCGTGGGTAATACCAATTAAATTACTTCTTTTCAATTTTAATGAAAAAAAAAATATTAATAAAAAGATCACTCTAAAGAAAAAAGGTTTTATACCATCAAACGAAAAAAACTCCCTTCTTTTTTATAATCTAAATAAAGAAGAAAAAGAATCGGCAGATCGCGGAGAGCTTGAATCAGATAAAGAAAAAAAAAGAAATACTGAATCAGCTCTATCAAACCAAGAAAAAAATTATGCAGAATCGAAGATAAAAAAACGTAAAAATAAAAAACAATACAAAAGCAATACCGAAACGGAACTTGATTTATTTCTCACAAGGTATTCGCGTTTTCAATTGCGATGGAATTGTTTTTTTAATCAAAAAATTCTCAATAATGTAAAAGTATACTGTCTCTTGGTTAGACTAAAAAATCCAAACGAGATAGCGATATCTTCTATTGAAAGAGGAGAGATGAGCCTCGATATTCTAATGATTGAGAAGAATTTCACTTTTGCAAAATTAATGAAAAAAGGAATATTGATTATTGAACCTGTCCGTTTGTCTGTAAAAAACGATGGACAACTTCTTATATATAGAACCATAGGTATTTCATTGGTTCATAAAAATAAACACAAAATAAGTAAAAGATACAAAAAAAAAAGCTATATTGATAAAAGAAATCATTATAATTTCTTTGTTCCTGAAAATATTCTATCCCCTAAACGACGAAGAGAATTTCGAATTTTAATTTGTTTCAACTTCAAAAAAAAAAATGCGCGGGATAGAAATTCAAGATTTGATACGAATATTCAAAACTTGACCACAGTTTTGCATAAAAAGAAAGATCTTGATAATGATAAAAATAACCTAATTAAATTAAAATCCTTTCTTTGGCCCAATTTTAGATTAGAAGATTTAGCTTGTATGAATCGCTATTGGTTTAATACTACTAACGGAAATCATTTCAGTATGATAAGAATACACATGTATACGCGATTTCAAATTCATTAATGATGGATCCTTTTTACGTTTTTACTATATATAAATATAATATATGTAAGTTATGGTATATGAAAAAACTTGTATGCACAAATATTAGGGATTGTTTTAAATTCAATCTTTATACATGAAATTCATGTAATCAATGACGTAGATACCAATTAGCGCAGATCCATAACTAAATTAACAGAATCCTCCTTTTTTAGATCTAAATTGAGACTTTTTTTGGTAAAATAAATAAAATAAAGAAGTTGATAATTAAATTCAGATTCTTGTACAAAAAAACTACCATTATTATTACTGATCAGTAAAATTCATATCTTTCAATTCATATTAAAAAGGGAAGGATTTCTTTTTATGATAAAAAATGCATTCATTTCATTTCAAGAAAAAAAAGAAGAAAGCAGGGGATCCGTTGAATTTCAAGTATTCAGTTTCACTAATAAGATACGAAGACTTACTTCACATTTGGAATTGCACAGAAAAGATTATTTATCTCAGAGGGGTCTACGAAAAATTCTGGGAAAACGTCAACGACTGCTGGCTTATTTGTCAAAAAAAAATAGAGTACGTTATAAAGAATTAATTAATCAGTTGAATATTCGGGAATTAAAAACTCGTTAAATTCCAAAATTGTGAATTAGTTAATTTTTAGATCTTGAATTTTTTTGATAAACTTCTTTTTCAACAATCTAATTCATGCCAGAACGAATCAAGGAAAAACTTATGAAGAGACCAGTTACAGGAAAAGATCTTATGATAGTCAATATGGGACCTCACCACCCGTCCATGCATGGTGTTCTTCGCTTAATTGTTACTCTAGATGGTGAGGATGTTGTTGACTGTGAACCCATATTGGGTTATTTACACCGAGGAATGGAAAAAATTGCAGAAAACCGAGCAATTATACAATATTTACCTTATGTAACGCGATGGGATTATTTAGCTACTATGTTTACAGAAGCAATAACAGTAAATGGACCAGAACAATTGGGAAACATTCAAGTTCCTAAAAGAGCCAGCTATATCAGAGTAATTATGCTGGAATTGAGTCGTATAGCTTCTCATTTGTTATGGCTTGGCCCTTTTATGGCAGATATTGGGGCACAGACCCCCTTTTTTTATATTTTCAGAGAACGAGAATTTGTATATGATCTATTCGAAGCTGCCACCGGTATGAGAATGATGCATAATTTTTTTCGTATTGGAGGAATAGCGGCTGATTTACCTTATGGTTGGATAGATAAATGCTTGGATTTTTGTGATTATTTTTTAACAGAGGTTGTTGAATATCAAAAACTTATTACACGAAATCCTATTTTTTTAGAACGGGTTGAAGGCGTTGGGATTATTGGTGGGGAAGAAGCAATAAATTGGGGTTTATCCGGACCAATGCTACGCGCATCCGGAATACCGTGGGATCTTCGTAAAGTTGATCGTTATGAGTCTTACGATGAATTTGAATGGGAAATTCAGTGGCAAAAACAAGGAGATTCATTAGCTCGTTATTTAGTACGACTTAGCGAAATGACAGAATCCATCAAAATTATTCAACAGGCTCTGGAAGGACTTCCGGGGGGTCCCTATGAGAATTTAGAAAGCAGAAGCTTTGATAGAAAAAGGAACCCAGAATGGAATGATTTTGAATATCGATTCATTAGTAAAAAACCTTCTCCTACTTTTGAATTATCGAAACAAGAACTTTATGTAAGAGTTGAAGCTCCAAAAGGGGAATTGGGAATTTTTCTCATAGGAGATCAAAGTGGTTTTCCTTGGAGATGGAAAATCCGACCGCCGGGTTTTATTAATTTGCAAATTCTTCCTGAACTAGTTAAAAGAATGAAATTGGCTGATATTATGACGATACTCGGTAGCATAGATATAATTATGGGAGAAGTTGATCGTTAAAATGATAATTTATGCAACAGAAGTACAAACTATAAATTCTTTTGTTAGATTGGAAGCTTTAAAAGAGGTCTATGGACTCATATGGATATTTGTCCCTATATTTTCTCTTGTATTGGGAATCATAACAGGTGTATTAGTAATTGTGTGGTTAGAAAGAGAAATATCTGCAGGGATACAACAACGTATTGGACCTGAATACGCCGGCCCCTTGGGAATTCTCCAAGCTCTAGCCGACGGGACAAAACTACTTTTCAAAGAAGATCTTCGTCCATCTAGAGGAAATACTTCTTTATTTAGTATTGGACCATCTATAGCAGTTATCTCAATTTTACTAAGTTATTCAGTAATTCCCTTTAGCAATCACCTTGTTTTAGCGGATCTCAATATCGGTATTTTTTTATGGATTGCCATCTCAAGTATTACTCCGATTGGACTTCTTATGTCAGGATATGGATCAAATAATAAATATTCTTTTTTAGGTGGTCTGCGAGCTGCTGCCCAATCAATTAGTTATGAAATACCATTAACTCTATGTGTTTTATCAATATCTCTACGTGCGATTCGTTGAAACATAAATGTTTATTTTGACTATTCCGGGTCTTCTAGACGAATAAGTTCAAAACGGAATATATATATATTTATCTTTCGGGTTAATTTAATCTTAATAAAAGGAATTTGATAGTTATATATGAGTGAAAAAAACTGCTCAGAAATTAGCAGTAAAAAGAAAAATTGAGTCTCATTTCCTATGTACAAGGTTTAAACGAAAATAAACAAAAGCGTAAGAATCACTTTACCCCAAGGTTGGTTGATTAGTCATCCTGGCTTGAAGCGGGTTAAAAAAAAATATTAACCGTATGACGTTTTCACTTTCAGTTATATAGATTACCATACATGTATTACAAAGTGAGCGGCAATCAGGTAAAAATGCGTGGATGGTTAGAAACACCAAAATACACAAAGAATTTGTAATAGAGATTAACCAAATTTAAAAGGATATTTATGCATAACATAAGATAAAAAAAAAAAAAGAAGTTTAATTGGGGCTTGAAATTAGTAGAAATGATCAGACAGTACTCCCCAAGATTCCGATTCAGAGTATGCTCCTATCCACCGATAAATGTAATGACTATCAGAAACGAAATAATCCTTTATTTTTTAAGTCCACCAACCTTTTTTTCGAAAAAAGAAAGAAGAATAGGAATGAAACAAGGATTTTTATTTTCGAAATATATGAAAATCAAATAGAATTTCTGTCATGAATAATAAACTAATAGAATGTCTAATTCTTTTTTGTAATTGAAAACCATGATGGGCTGAAATACCCATTTTTATTTTTACAAGAAGTATTTTATTAAAGGATTAAGTTATTACTCAACAAATAGCAATTAAATTTTGTAAAGGATGAGATGAATTCCGAAGCGCTTTTTTTATTCTTAGAATTTGAGCAGACAGAATTCCATTGGTATAATTCGGGACCCCAGATATATTTATATATAATATATTTTTGAACACATCATATCCATCTAAATAATACTAATCTGGTCCTTAGATTTATTTATGGCCCCCGAGGAGCCGTATGAGGCGAAGACCTCATGTACGGTTTTGTAATAGCGGCGAGAATAGTAATGTTATCACCGACTAGGATTATCTAACAGCTTAAGTACAGTTGATATAGTTGAGGCACAATCAAAATATGGTTTTTGGGGATGGAATTTGTGGCGTCAACCTATAGGTTTTATCATTTTTCTAATTTCTTCCCTAGCAGAATGCGAGAGGTTACCGTTTGATTTACCAGAAGCGGAAGAAGAATTAATAGCAGGTTATCAAACTGAATATTCCGGTATCAAATTTGGTTTATTTTACGTTGCTTCTTATCTAAATCTATTAATTTCCTCATTATTTGTAACAGTTCTATACTTAGGCGGTTGGAATATTTCTATTCCGTATATATCTATTCTGGAGCTATTTGAAAGGGATCAAATTTTTGGAACAACAGTTGATATCTTTATTACATTAGCTAAAACTTATTTGTTCTTGTTCATTTCTATCGCAACAAGATGGACTTTACCTAGGCTAAGAATGGATCAACTATTAAATCTTGGGTGGAAATTTCTTTTACCGATTTCCCTTGGTAATCTATTATTAACAACTTCTTTCCAACTCTTTTCACTCTAAATTGAAAATGAATCCAACATATTCATTTATTGTTTTAAACAAGAGAAAAAAATAAAGATCAAATTATTCATAGATAATTACAATATGCTTCCTATGATAACCCGGTTCATAAATTATGGTCAACAAACCCTACGAGCTGCAAGGTATATTGGTCAAGGTTTCATGATTACCTTATCCCACACAAATCGTTTACCTGTAACTATTCAATATCCCTATGAAAAATTAATAACATCGGAACGTTTCCGCGGTCGAATCCATTTCGAATTTGATAAATGCATTGCTTGTGAAGTATGTGTTCGAGTATGTCCTATAGATCTGCCTGTTGTTGATTGGAAACTAGAAACTAATATTCGAAAAAAACGATTGCTTAATTACAGTATTGATTTTGGAATTTGTATATTTTGTGGTAATTGTGTTGAGTATTGTCCAACAAATTGTTTGTCAATGACTGAAGAATATGAATTTTCAACTTATGATCGTCACGAATTGAATTATAATCAAATAGCTTTGGGTCGTTTACCAATGTCAGTAATTGACGATTACACTATTCGAACAATTTTGAATTCACCTCAAACAAAAAATGGGTAAACCCATTAATTTTATTAAAAAAAGAATGCAAAACTATTGAATTATATAAAGAATTTGAGGAAAAATTTATATTGTATTTATATATATTGTATTTATATAATAGTATTAAGTATTAAGGCTCATTCTTTTAATAGAATCTTTTAATATAATATATTCGTAATTCCTTTCTTGAAATAGATGGGTTGAAAATACACTTTAGAATAAAAAAGCGAAACTGTATAATAATTGTATCTACATCAATTCATATCCATTAGATTCTAATTTTACTCTATTAGAAACATATTAAAAACAAATTCCCCGGTTAAAGTAATAAGGTCATGAAAAAGATTTCGATTTTTTCTTATTTTAATAATATAATGGATTTGCCTGGACCAATACATGATTTTCTTTTAGTTTTTCTGGGATCCGGTCTTCTACTAGGAGGTCTGGGAGTGGTATTACTTCCCAACCCAATATTTTCAGCCTTTTCCTTAGGATTTGTTCTTGTTTGTATATCTTTATTTTATATTCTATCAAATTCCCATTTTGTAGCTGCTGCACAACTCCTTATTTACGTGGGGGCCATAAATGTTTTAATCATATTTGCTGTGATGTTCATGAATGATTCAGAATATTCCACAGATTTCAATCTGTGGACTGTTGGGGATGGGATTACTTCATTGGTTTGTACAACTATTCTTTTTTCATTAATTTCGACTATTCTCGATACGTCATGGTACGGGGTTATTTGGACTACAAGATTAAACCAGATTTTAGAGCAAGATTTAATAAGTAATAGTCAACAAATAGGAATTCATTTATCAACAGATTTTTTTCTTCCATTTGAACTCATTTCAATAATTCTTTTAGTTGCTTTGATAGGTGCAATTTCTGTGGCTCGTCAATAAAAAAGGGTTCTAATTAGTAAAGACCAAAGAAAACTTTGTGTATGTTATGATATTTTTTTCTGTTCATTCAATTAAATTTGATTGAATACTATTTCATAATTTTAACTATCAATTTTTATATTTTATATTTTATATGTTTGACAAAGTTTTTTACTTAATCCTAATATACTTTTTATTCGTACTTTTTTGTTCTATTCTAGTTGATTGAATCCGGTGAATTATATTTATTATTCATAGTGAAATGAATCAAAATTGATAAGGAGTTGCTGAATGATACTCGAACATGTACTTGTTTTGAGTGCCTATTTATTTTTGATTGGTCTTTATGGATTGATCACGAGTCGAAATATGGTTAGAGCTCTTATGTGTCTTGAACTTATACTCAATGCAGTTAATATGAATTTCGTAACATTTTCTGATTTTTTTGATAATTCCCAACTAAAAGGGGATATTTTCTGCATTTTTGTTATAGCAATTGCAGCCGCGGAAGCAGCTATTGGATTAGCTATAGTCTCATCAATTTATCGTAACAGAAAATCAACTCGCATCAACCAATCGACCTTATTAAATAAGTAGCATAAATAAAAAAATTATAGGTTGAAATTTGTATATATAATATAATAGGTTGTGACTTCCTAGATTATATTTGTGAAAATCTAAGAAATCAAAGTATTTTAGCCCGACTTTTTTTATCAATTGAGCCGGAATTCGTAAAAAAAAATTCTATTAAAGAAAATCATTGCTTCATCTAGTATTTTAATATATCATTTAGTTAGAAGTTTACTAGATTGAAAATTTATGACATTCAAAAAACTATCGATCCTATGGCACATTCAGTAAAAATTTATGATACCTGTATAGGATGTACTCAATGTGTCCGAGCATGCCCTACAGACGTATTAGAAATGATACCTTGGGATGGATGTAAAGCTAAGCAAATAGCTTCCGCTCCAAGAACCGAGGATTGTGTTGGTTGTAAGAGATGTGAATCGGCCTGTCCAACGGATTTTTTGAGCGTTCGAGTTTATTTATGGCATGAAACAACTCGAAGCATGGGTCTAGCTTATTGATACGTTACCGAAAACTTCATTTGAATAAATTTGGAATACAGTTTATTTTTTTTATTGACAAGTACTCGTACTCAAAAAAGTTAAATTATATTTTTTTATTTATATAGTTTAGTTTTTTTGAGTACGCGTTCTTTGGACCTGGTGTATCTTGTCTTTACCACGAATGATTTTCCTTGGTTAACAATAATTGTTGTTTTTCCAATATCTGCCGGTTCGTTAATGTTATTTCTCCCGCATAGGGGAAATAAAGTCAATAAATGGTATACTATATGCATTTGTATCTTAGAACTTCTTATAACGACCTACGCTTTTTGTTATAATTTTAAAATGGACGATCCATTAATTCAACTGTCTGAAGATTATAAATGGATCAGTTTTTTTGATTTTTACTGGAGGCTGGGAATAGATGGACTTTCTATAGGAACGATTTTACTGACGGGATTTATTACTACTTTAGCTACTTTAGCGGCTTTTCCAGTTACTCGGGATTCCCGATTATTCCATTTCCTGATGTTAGCAATGTACAGCGGTCAAATAGGATCATTTTCTTCTCGGGATCTTTTACTTTTTTTCATCATGTGGGAATTAGAATTAATTCCCGTTTATCTACTTTTATCCATGTGGGGTGGAAAGAAACGTCTGTATTCAGCTACAAAATTTATTTTATATACCGCAGGAAGTTCTATTTTTTTATTAATAGGAGTTTTAGGTATAAGTTTATATGGTTCGAACGAACCAACATTAAATTTAGAACTATTAGCTAATCAATCCTATCCTGTCACACTTGAAATACTATTTTATATTGGATTTCTTATTGCTTTTGCCGTCAAATCGCCGATTATACCTTTACATACTTGGTTACCTGACACCCACGGCGAAGCGCATTACAGTACCTGTATGCTTCTCGCTGGGATCTTATTAAAAATGGGAGCATATGGGTTGGTTCGAATCAATATGGAATTATTACCTCACGCCCATTCTATGTTTTCTCCTTGGTTGATGGTAGTCGGTACAATTCAAATAATTTATGCAGCTTCAACATCTCCCGGTCAACGTAATTTAAAAAAGAGAATCGCCTATTCTTCTGTATCTCATATGGGTTTTATAATTATAGGTATTGGTTCTATAACGGATCCTGGGCTTAATGGAGCGATTTTACAAATAATCTCTCATGGATTTATTGGCGCTGCACTTTTTTTCTTGGCAGGAACGAGTTATGATAGAATTCGGCTTGTTTATCTTGATGAAATGGGTGGAATGGCTATCTCCATTCCAAAGATATTTACAATGTTCACTATCTTATCGACGGCTTCCCTTGCATTACCGGGCATGAGTGGTTTTGTTGCAGAATTAATCGTTTTTTTTGGAATAATTACCAGCCAAAAATATTTCTTAATTTCAAAAATTGTAATTATTTTTGTAATGGCAATTGGAATGATATTAACTCCTATATATTTATTATCGATGTCACGCCAAATGTTCTATGGATACAAGTTAATTAATGTCAAAAACTTTTCTTTTTTTGATTCTGGACCCCGAGAGTTATTTCTTTCAATCGCGATTCTTCTACCAATAATTGGTATTGGGGTTTATCCTGATTTTGTGCTCTCATTAGCAAGTGACAAGGTCGAATCCATTTTATCTAATTATTTTTATGGATAGTTTTGAGGAAATATTAAAAAGCATTAAATTGAATTGTAATCAGAAGTCTTTGCTCTTTGTATTGTGAGAACCTTTTGAATCATTGTACTACTTGATTCAAAAGGTTCTTGATGATTTACGACTAAAACTAAATTAGATTTCTTAACTTGTATGAAATTATATATAGATACTATTATTTTCTTTTTTATTTGGATTCCTTTCTTTTTTGGTTGATGTTTTATTTAATTCGATGTAAATGAACCATAACTATGTAAACCTATGCCTAAAAGATTGACGCCAAAATAGCATATCCAAATTAAAAGAAAGCCTATCGAAGCCACAATTGCCGAATTTATACCCCGAACATTCCTATTTGTTTTAATATGTAAATAAATTGCGAATATGGTCCAAGTAATAAATGCCCAGGTTTCTTTTGGATCCCAATTCCAATATGAACCCCATGTCTCATTAGCCCATACAGCTCCTGAAAGAATGCCGACGGTTAAAAAAATAAACCCAAGACTAATACTACGAAAACTCCAATAATCTAATTGTTCAATCAATTGATACCTATAATAATTTCTAGAAAAACTAAAATTAATGTTTTGTTGTAGTAAAATCGAATTTCTTTCGTTTATGTAGTAAAGTACATCAAAAGAAAAAAATTCATTTAATAAATTATTTTTTTTAATATTCTTTTTCCAAAAAGTAAGTCCGACTTTGCGAAATGTAATGACTAAAAGAGCTATTGATAATAATGATCCGCATAACAGAGCGCCGTAGCCTAATATCATCATACTTACGTGCATCATTAACCACTGGGACTGGAGAGCTGGTACTAATATTGCAGGCTGAGGCATTTTGTTTAAAAGACCTGAAGTAGCAAAACCCTGAATAAAAATAGCACTTGGCGCAGTTATTGCGTTTAAGTGATTTTTTTTGTTTTTATTAAAATAGGAAACCATATGAATAATTGAAAAAGCCCACGAAAGAAAAATTAATGATTCATATAAATTACTTAAAGGAAAATGTCCTGAATAAATCCAACGAGTGAATAATAATCCTGTTATACCAAAAAACGTAATTATGATTCCTTTATCTGATGAATCAAAAAATCCTATGATTTCATCTAAATTAACTAAGAAAGTTAAAAAAAAAATTGTCAGTACAATTGAAACGACCGAAAAAGATATATGAGTTAATATATGCTCTAAAATTGAAAAAATCATAAAAAATTTGTTAAAAATTAATAAATTAATACTAGGTTTTACCCGATTTGAGAAAAAAAAGTCGGGTATTAATTTGATTATAAAACTTATAATATCTCTTTTATAAGATCTTATGCCGCTACTCGGACTCGAACCGAGATGCTCTAGCACTGCTTCCTAAGAGCAGCGTGTCTACCAATTTCACCATAGCGGCAACTTGTTCAAAACAATACTAATAAGTTTTTATTAAATCGTCGAGATTACAATTTAAATAAAGAAGCAAATTCAATGGAATTTACAACTGATTTCATTAATAAAAAACTTTTTTTTTTTTTCTAAAAATTAAAACTTCTCAAAAATCCTGAGAAATTTTAAATAAAATTGGATTTGCCTAAGTTGCTTAAGAGAAATATATAAAAAGATGCATCAAAATCGATATTTTGATGCATCTTTTTATATTGTACAAACAGTACAAACATAATATTTTTTGATCGCTTAAAAATCATATCATATATTATATTATTATCTAATATTCACTTAATTATGGATAGATGCTTTTATAACTTTGATTCCAAGTAAAGAATATAAGAATTCAGAGAAATAATAATTCCGAAAGGTATAAGGGGAAGTTTTTTTTACTTACAATTAATTAATTTCACGAACCTATTGATTTCGCTTAAAGATCTTGTATTTCTTCTTAAGAAGAAATACAAGATCTTTATTTATTATTGCATCAAGGTAGTGATGGGGAAAATAAGAACCCCCCCCCCTTTTTTCTTAAAATTAAAAAAAAATAAATAGGAACCTTTCTTTTTTTATCTATATATTATCTTTTTTTCTCTTTTGGTTCCTATTTATTTTTTTATATGTATTTCAAAAAATTTGTTTTTAAGTTAGGCTAATTCTAATTATTCTAGTGTTTTTTATTTATTTTGTTGGACAAAAAAACTTTTTGAATTACCTGTAGAAAGTGATTTCCCTAACGAAAAAGCTTTCAACGATGTCCAATATCCCTTCCTTTTCCAAATTTTTTTACGAATACGCTTTTTCGAGATAGAAGTACGTTTTTTTGGAACTGCCATTCAAAAATGAAAAAAGTTTTTCAGTGGTATAATTGGATGTCAAAGACATTTATTATTCTATTCTTTCGTACTCCATATCGAGTGATTTTTTTCTTTCAAATTTTATTATATATTAATATTATTTTCAAAATAAAAAAGACATTCAAAAGTTGAAAACCCAACTGTTTTTTTTTACTTTTTTTTGATAAAATTGGGTTATTAAAATTTTTTTATTTAACGTTTGAAATCCGTACAAGAGTGTTCATTTAATTAATCTATACTGATAGATTATATTATCAAAAAAAAATTATGAAATTTCTTCACTTCATATATAAAAAAATATCGATTATAATGATATTTCTTGAAAAAAAAAAAAAAAAAGCTCACTTAGTGTACTGGACGACAATCCCTAAATTCCATAATTAAAATAGATTCCTTAACTTAATAATTCTAAATAATCAAACTCAAATAACTTTTTTAAGTAAAGTTTTTTTTATTATATAATTTAATTTATTATATAATTTAATTAATATTAAGTTTTTTTTCATATAAATTTTTGTTCTATTCTTTATATATGTATATAAATTATTGTAATATGGAATTATAATTAACTTTTTCTGTATCTGCCTAAAATCACAATTTTATTTATATTTTAGTAGTAATAAAAAAAAATATATAAATAAATTTTTTGACAGTAACTTAGTAATCTTATTTAATTTTAATTACTTCTAATTTTTTGATTTGAATATATATTTCTTTTCAAAGATTTATGAAGGATTATACTAATTCGAAAAAATTTCTATTTAGGTTTGAAATCACGTGCTTTTTTATTGTCCCCTTTGAAAAAAAAATATATACAAACCAGTGAATAAGAAATAATAAATTTAAGAATAAAATAAAAAGGGTTTTTTATTTTATGGAACATACATATCAATATTCATGGATCATCCCTTTCATTCCACTTCCAGTACCTGTTTTACTAGGAGTTGGACTTCTACTTTTTCCGACAGCAACAAAAAACCTTCGACGTATGTGGACTTTTCTGAGTATTTTTTTGTTAAGTATAGTTATGATCTTTTCACTCTATCTATTTATTCAACAAATTTTTCTAAGTTGCATTCATCAAAATGTATGGTCTTGGGTCATAAATAATGAATTTTCTTTTGAGTTCGGTTACTTTATTGATCCACTTACTGCTATTATGTCAATATTAATTACAACCGTTGGGATTTTTGTTCTGATTTATAGTGACAATTATATGTCTCATGATCAAGGATATCTGAGATTTTTTGCTTATATGGGTTTTTTTAATACTTCAATGTTAGGATTAGTTACTAGTTCTAATTTGATCCAAGTTTATTTTTTTTGGGAATTAGTTGGAATATGTTCGTATTTATTAATAGGTTTTTGGTTCACACGACCTATTGCAGCGAATGCTTGTCAAAAAGCTTTTGTAACTAATCGTGTAGGGGATTTTGGTTTATTATTAGGAATTTTAGGTCTTTATTGGATAACTGGCAGTTTCGAATTTCAGGATTTGTTCGAAATATTCAATAATTTAATTTTAAATAATAGAGTAAATCTCTTATTCCTGACTTTGTGTGCATTTCTATTATTTGTGGGTCCTATTGCTAAATCCGCACAATTTCCTCTTCATGTATGGTTACCTGATGCCATGGAGGGCCCTACTCCGATTTCGGCTCTTATACATGCTGCTACTATGGTAGCGGCGGGAATTTTTCTTGTAGCTCGTCTTCTTCCTCTTTTTATAGTTATCCCTTCTATAATGTATATAATATCTTTGATAGGTATAATAACAGTACTCTTAGGAGCCACTTTAGCTCTTGCTCAAAAAGACATTAAAAGAGGTTTAGCCTATTCTACAATGTCTCAACTGGGTTATATGATGTTAGCTCTAGGTATGGGGTCTTATCGATCCGCTTTATTTCATTTGATTACTCATGCTTATTCGAAAGCTTTATTGTTTTTAGGATCTGGATCCATTATTCATTCAATGGAAGCTATAGTTGGATATTCTCCCGAAAAAAGTCAGAATATGATTCTTATGGGTGGTTTGACAAAACATGTGCCAATTACAAAAACTGCCTTTTTAGTAGGAACACTTTCTCTTTGTGGTATTCCACCCCTTGCTTGTTTTTGGTCTAAAGATGAAATTCTTAATGATAGTTTGTTATTTTCACCAATTTTTGCAATAATAGCTTGTTCAACGGCGGGATTAACCGCATTTTATATGTTTCGGATTTATTTACTTACTTTTGAAGGATATTTAAACACTTATTTTATAAATTATAGTGGAAAAAAAAGTAGCTCCTTCTATTCAATCTCTTTATGGGGTAAAGAAGAAGAAAAAAAACTTAATAGAAATTTTGGGTTAGTACCATTATTAACAATGAATAATACGAAAAGAGCTTCTTTTTTTGACAATAAAAAATATAAAATTAGTAATAATGTAAGAAATCAAACTTTTATTACTGTTGAAAATTTTGGACTTAATACAAGAACTTTCTATTATCCCCATGAATCAGACAATACTATTCTATTTCCTATGCTTGTATTGCTTTTATTTACTTTGGTTATTGGAGCCATAGGAATTCCTTTCACTCAAGAAGGAATCTACTTTGGTATATTATCAAAATTATTTACGCCATCGATAAACCTTTTGCATAAAAATTCACAAAATTTTGTGGATTGGTATGAATTTTTGAAAAATGCAACCTTTTCAGTCAGTATAGCTTTG